CATATCAATTAAAAAAAAAAGATTCAGGCCATCATTAATCATTTTCAGATAGTATTTCAGTACGTATATCGTATATATAGGGTCTTCTTCATCTCATCCTTTCGGAAGTTTGGATGGAAGGATTCCTTTACTAACACAACGCAGCCAACTCCATTTGTTAGAACAGCTTCCATTGAGTCTCTGCACCTATCCTTTTATTGCTTTCTGAACCCTGGTTTGTTTTCAGAGTCAGAAAACTGGATTTGGCTCAGGATTGCCCATTATTAATTCCAGGGTTTCTCTGAATTTGAAAGTTCTCACTTGGTAGGTTTCCATACCAAGGCTCAATCCAATTAAGTCCGTAGCGTCTACCAATTTCGCCATATCCCCGTTTTTTTTTTTTTTATTTTTTGTGATTATTATAATGCCGTTCTCCTTTTTCCTTCCTATTCTATATACTTATACTATTGCTATGCTGGAAACGCCGAATTCATTAGTTCATTAAATAGTGGTTTCATATTGAAAAACGTTTTTTCCTATTTGGATTTCTTGTCTACCTTCTTTTTTTTCTATCGGAAACTCATATTTTGCCCAATCATAAAAGATTCTATCATTTCTGTATCCGAAATTCAATATGGATATATATATTAATTATATATTAATTAATATATTCTAATTATATGGATAAATATATATATATTATTATACATACCCCTACTTTATAGATATCATTTTTATATCATGTTTAGTGTACTATTTTGAATACTTGAACGATCAATTCTTTTTTTTTTTGTTTTCACCTTTCTGAATGAAAACAAATCTGAATGAAAACAAAGGGATGTTTCATTATGATCTGGACTGCATTTCTATGAATTGCACTTTCTCATTTCATTTTCTTCTTATTTTAGAATGGATTATTTTATTCTATTGTTAGATTAGCCAGAATTTCGAACTATTTATTTCGTTAATTTATGTTTATTCCTATGTTGTCGTTGTCATTGTATTCAAATATCCAATTTTCCTTATTTATTAGAAATTCAGAAATTCTATATATATTTTCTATACTAATATTCATTTATTCATTCTTCATAATGAATAGCCAATATCCTGGTAGTTTATTAAATTCCTATATGTGTATAATTTATGTTACACAAGCCCGCTTAGCTCAGAGGTTAGAGCATCGCATTTGTAATGCGATGGTCATCGGTTCGATTCCGATAGCCGGCTTTTCTCCATCTCTTTTTCTTTTTTATCTTTAAATGAGAATGTGAAATCAAAAAAGATTGAAAAAGCCTCTTACCCCTTTACCAAGGGCTAACTTATAAAAAAGAACTCTTATTTTTTTTTTTAGTTTCTCTATTTTCGTTTTTATATTTTATTGTTAGCTTTTAATAGTTTTATTTAATATTTTCATATTCTTTATTTTTTTGAATATTATTTCATTTTTTATTGAAATTCATTTAATGTTATGTAATGAAATTGAATCTGTGTATATTATTATATTCTTAGTATATTAATATTCAAATAGATTATTCAAATTCACATTCCATCTTTGAATATATTCAAATAAAATTATCTAATATACTAATATAAGTAAATTAGATAATATATACAATACAATAAAAATGTTCAAATATTTATAGATACATATATTAATAAATACACATACTATAATAGATACATATAATAATAAGGTCCGGATATTGATAGAATTCATCGAATTATTCTTTGTAGTACAGTACTTCAGTAAATTTTGATTTCTTTAATTTATCATATTTCTTATTTAGTTTAGTTTGAATTTAGGTTTATGAAATTTCAATAAAATAAGGAGTCTTTATGTCGCGTTACAGAGGGCCTCGTTTCAAAAAAATACGTCGTTTGGGTGCTTTACCGGGACTAACTAGTAAAAAGCCTAGAGCCGGAAGCGATCTTAGAAACCAATCACGCCCCAGTAAAAAATCTCAATATCGTATTCGTTTAGAAGAAAAACAAAAATTGCGCTTTCATTATGGTCTTACAGAACAACAATTACTTAAATACATCCGTATCGCCGGAAAAGCCAAAGGTTCAACAGGTCTGGTTTTACTACAATTACTTGAAATGCGTTTGGATAACATCCTTTTTCGATTGGGTATGGCTTCGACCATACCTCAAGCCCGCCAATTGGTTAACCATAGACATATTTTCGTTAATGGTCGTATAGTAGATATACCAAGTTATCGTTGCAAATCCCGAGATATTATTACAGTGAAGGATGAACAAAAGTCCAGGGCTCTGGTTCAAAATTATCTTGATTCAGCTTCCCATGAGGAATTGCCAAAGCATTTGACCCTTCACCCATTTCAATATAAAGGATTAGTTAATCAAATAATAGATAGTAAATGGGTTGGGTTGAAAATAAATGAATTGCTGGTTGTAGAATATTATTCTCGTCAGACTTAAACCTAACGAAAATAACAAACAAAGGTTCGGACAATTTTGCTTTCTCCTTCACCTACGTAAAAAGTTCCGAGGTAAGGGTTTGGAGATTTTTCTCCCATTCATGTATCATAGATTGGTGGAGAATTTTCATTCTTTGTCCGTTCTTTCCCAGTATTTTCCATACCATAGAATATTTGAATTTAGGAATAGAGAATCTATATCAAAGAAAGGTAGAACCGTTGGACTAATGGTATCAATTGTTATTTGATATATTGTGGTCAGTAATGTTGGTGAATTAGGTGAAGTGTACGGAAAGAGAGGGATTCGAACCCTCGGTAAACAAAAGCCTACATAGCAGTTCCAGTGCTACGCCTTCAACCACTCGGCCATCTCTCCTACATAATGATTAATGATTACGGTCCAGAAACCAAGTGAATAGTGAATCATTTCTATTAGATTTTTGAATAGGTATGTACACTCTATTTTAACTAAAAAAAAAAAATAGAAAAACTTTTCAGCAAATATAAACCTTCCCTCAAGGTTGGGGTATAAATAAATTTTATTGTGTCAATGTTAAAAACAATAAATAAAGAGATATCTATTCATGTTTGCGAAAATGGTACTCCCGACCCTTTCTTTCCTACCAGATTAAATCACTAACGAATACACGCACGGGTCGATCTATTTTTTTAGACTATGTTTAATGGATATCTTTCGATTATGATTCGATTTCAAATATTATTCGATTTTCATAAAAATTCGAAAATTTCTTTTCGGTTTTAGATCTTTCAACAACAACTCCTTACGCCACTCCACAGGTTTATTCCAAATTAGTGAAACGCTCCCGGATTTGATTATATGGCGTATACTTGTTATACACATAACACAAAACGGACGTTTATTCATTCTATTTTCATCCATCATAGAATGATTATTCGATTCTTTTTCATCTTTGGATTATGATTCAAAGATGAAACTTCTCGAATTATCCCAATCTGTTTAGGAGAAATTCTTTGATTCTTCAACTGCGATGAACTCGTAATATTTCCCTTCATTCTTATACGACTCTAATTTACATTTGGACGAAATCTAATCGAATTCAAATATTTCGTAGTTTTGATTGATTCCCGTCAAAACAATTTGAGTAGAAGGTCTTCTTTAATGAGTTTGTTTTTATGTTATTTCGTACTGTACAATTCCTTTATTTGTGGGATTCTTTTCTCACAAAAGGTAATTAAAAGAAATTATAGAATGGATTTCTGCCTATGTCTAGATCTCGAATAAATGGAAATTTTATTGATAAGACCTTTTCAATTGTAGCCAATATCTTATTACGAATAATTCCGACAACTTCGGTAGAGAAAGAGGCATTCACTTATTACAGGGATGGTGCGATTTGATTCTTTTTTTTTCTTTTTTTGACCGTTCTCAGTTTTAGGAAAAAGACACATTATTCAGAATAAAAAGAAAAAAAAAATTATTGAAATAAATCCACGCTTGTTGAAGGTGAAGTTTCGTTTGTAAATAAAACAAGCAAGCCCTTCTGTCGTGTATCCCCGATTAATGCAACCTCAGATGCTTCAATTATCGATTCGAGAGTATTGAGCGAGGGGTTATAACCTATGGGTTAGGTCAAACTTAGTCCACTAGTACCAATAGGAAGCAGAGAGGAAGAGGCACTACTCCTAGGAATCAACAACACGAAAACTTTGTTATAAATTATACCTATTCCTTATCAGGACCGGGGCTAACAAGAATGGTTGGGACAACAAGCACCCATCTCGTTCGTATTTTGGATATCCGTATAACCATCGAAGACTGTTGAAGTGACTAATTCCTGGAAATTAAGAGGCGTTAAAGACAAAGAAATTGTTGGAGTCACCCTTTTTTATCTAGTTTATCTAGTACCAACATGCTTGATCTTAAGGAAAGATCTTTTACAATAAGGTTGGCTAGTTATTTCTTGTAAAAACACCAGCCCCGCTCAGTTTATAATGAGACTATTTCAATCTTTTTTGATTTCATCAAAAATTCAAAAATATTATTCTCATTATGCACATAAGGGAGGAGCCGTATGAGATGAAAATCTCATGTACGGTTCTGAAACGGAGATTCTTTGAATCGAAAGACGACCGTAACGAATGTCGGCTCAATCCGAAGGAAATTATGCAGAAGCTTTACAGAATTATTATGAAGCTATGCGACTAGAAATTGATCCCTATGATCGAAGTTATATACTCTATAACATAGGACTTATCCACACGAGGAATGGAGAACACACAAAAGCTTTGGAATATTATTTTCGTGCACTAGAGCGGAACCCATTCTTACCACAAGCTTTTAATAATATGGCCGTGATCTGTCATTACGCGCGACTATCTCCACTATAGAAATAAAAAGGAAAAGAAAGAGCAAGTTAATAAATACTAGGAAAAAAACAAACAAAATAGGCTTTCTACATATGTATCGTCCAAAACAACGATTTTTATCAGCTGTAGTAAATAAACTTCATTTTATAGAAGCTAAAATATGAAGAAATAGGTATGCCTAGATACTTTATTCTATGGATAAACGGTCTAATTGAAGAGGAAGCACCGTAA